AATTCCTTTGTTTGTGGGACCTTTCTTCTTTCTCACAAGAGACAATTAAAAGAATTACAGAGTGGATTGATAACTATGCCTAGATCACGGATAAATCAAAATTTTATTGATAAGACCTTTTCAATTGTAGCAACTATTTTATTACGAATAATTCCGACAACTTCAAGAGAAAGGGAAGCATTTACATATTATAGAGATGGTGCGATTTGATTCTTTTTTTCTCAGCTTTACGAGAAAGACACACGCGTCGGGATAGAAAGAAAAATATTTTTGAAAAAAAAATCTCCGCCTGTTGAAGGTTAAGTTTCGAAATAAAACAACCCCTTACTGTCGTGTATCTCCGATTAATGCAGCCCCAGATGCTTCAATTGTCGATTCTAGTATTGAGCGAAAGGTTACACTACCACCTACTATAGGTAGGTTCTATATTATATATTTTATATTACAGGTCAATCCTATTACCAATAGGCGGCATAAGGGAAGAAGCACTACACCTAGGAATCAACAACATGAACACTTTGTTAGAAACTTTTCCCTTCCTTACTAATAGGATCCGGATAAACAAAAATGGTTGAGATAACAAATATCCATCTCGTTTGTACTTTTGGTACCTGTATAACCATCGAAGACTGTTGAAGTGACTAATTCCGCGAAATTAGGTAGGAGGCGTTGAGGACAAAGAAATTGTTGGGTTTACCCTTTCATTTTTATTTAGATCTAGTATCAATTATCAATACGCTTAATGTTAAGAAAAGGTTCCCTGCAGGAAGGTTGGCTACAAATTTATTGTAAAAACATTAGCCCCGCTCGGTTTATAATGAGAATATTTCAATCTTTTTTGATTCCCTGTATCCCTGTATTATTTCTCATTATGCACATAAAGGAGGAGCCGTATGATATAAAAATCTCACGTATGGTTCTGGAACGGATATTTTTGGAATCGAATAATGAAGACCGTAACGGATGTCTGCGCAATCCGAAGGAAATTATGCGGAAGCTTTACAAAATTATTATGAAGCTATGCGATTAGAAATTGATCCCTATGATCGAAGTTATATACTCTATAACACAGGCCTTATCCACACAAGTAATGGGGAACATACAAAAGCTTTGGAATATAATTTTCGAGCACTCGAACGAAACCCATTTTTACCACAAGCTTTTAATAATATGGCTGTGATCTGTCATTACGTGCGACTATCTCCACTATAGAAAAAAAATAGTAAAGAAAAAGCAAATCAGATAGTAAATAATACTAGAAACAAAATTATAGGCTTTCTACATATGTATCGTCCAAAAAACGATTTTTATCAGCTGTAGCAAAGAAAAAAAATTTCATATAAATCGAATTATGAAGACATAGATATGCCTATATACTTTATTCTATGGATAGCGGTAAAGGATCTAATTGATAGACAAAGCGCCATAAAGATAAATTAGTAAGTTTTGAGCTAATTATAAATTAAAATTATATAAATATAAAAACTGTTTACTTATGTCATGATATGAGATAATGGTTAGGAATAGACTTATGTAATAAAGTCAATCCACTAAGGGTATTGAGCAGCGGCGTAGGATCTGATCCCAAAGAAAGATAGTAAGTCTTTCTTATGTTATGAAGGAAAGTATTTTTCAAGGATTCTATAAAAATTTATATGTGAAACCGAGATAGTTACCTTTATTAAAATTCTAAAGATAAATGCCTCTAATTTATACTTTATTGAGGGTGGGATAAAAGATAAAACTTATGAAAATAAAAGTTTGAAACTTATGGAATGTAGTCTTTTTTGGTTAACCTAAGAAAAAGTGGGATCAATCTATGAGAAATCACATTTCATTTTAGTTAGAGTTTAATTAGAGTATAGTAGATTAAAATGAAAATGGGACAATTGACCGACGAGCCGTATGAGGTGAAACTCTCAAGTACGGTTCTAAGGGAAGGAATTTACCTATTTCGACCGGGGAGAGCAGGCCGTTCGGCAGGGAGATTCTGAAATTGCGGAGGCTTGGTTCAATCAAGCCGCTGAATATTGGAAACAAGCGATAGCGCTTACTCCAGGTAATTATATTGAGGCGCATAATTGGTTGAAGATCACGAGGCGTTTCGAATAAAAGAAAAAGAACGCTTTTGACCCCATACAGTCAAAGCGGCAAAAAAATAAAAAAATATAACGAATAAAATAGATCATTCTTCTGCGAAGGGCTAATCAAAGAATTTTATTATATCCCTTCTAATTCTAATCTAAAATCATTACATTTCATAAAAATAAACGATACACAATATTTAAGAATTAAAATAGAAAATAGAGTTTCCTATTTAATTAAATATAAAAAAATTGAACAAACAAAAAAGTTTTTGCATCAATCCGAAAGGAGGGGGGGTTTTCTAATATTAAATAGTAAATTGGTCCGTTAGGCACCATATAGCTATGTCATAATATATTCGAACACTTGCCCTGAATACACTTCCAGATCATAATTGGTCTAGTGAAGTGAATAACTAAAAAAAAATAGATAAATGTAGGATAGAAGGTAAATAACATAAACTAATTCGAAATATCGATCATAGGTTTATTACTTAACTGTTGGTAACTGTTGGCAAGTCTCGTTATATTTATGTGTTGTACGGAAAGAGGAGGACTCAATGATTATTCGTTCGCCGGAACCAGAAGTTAAAATTTTGGTAGATAGGGATCCCATCAAAACTTCTTTCAAGGAATGGGCCAGACCTGGCCATTTTTCAAGAACAATAGCTAAGGGCCCAGATACTACTACTTGGATCTGGAACTTACATGCTGATGCTCACGATTTCGATAGCCATACCAGTGATTTGGAAGAGATATCTCGAAAAATATTTAGTGCCCATTTCGGTCAACTCTCCATCATCTTTCTTTGGATTAGTGGCATGTATTTCCACGGTGCTCGTTTTTCAAATTATGAAGCATGGCTAAGCGATCCTACTCACATTGGACCGAGTGCCCAGGTGGTTTGGCCAATAGTAGGACAAGAAATATTGAATGGAGCTGTGGGGGGAGGGTTCCGAGGAATACAAATAACCTCCGGTTTTTTTCAGATTTGGAGAGCATCTGGAATAACTAGTGAATTACAACTCTATTGTACCGCAATTGGTGCATTGATTTTTGCGACGTTAACGTTGTTTGCGGGTTGGTTCCATTATCACAAAGCAGCTCCAAAATTAGCTTGGTTCCAAGATGTAGAATCTATGTTAAATCATCATTTAGCGGGGCTCCTAGGACTTGGGTCTCTTTCTTGGGCGGGCCATCAAATACATGTATCTTTGCCAATTAACCAATTTCTAAACGCTGGAGTAGATCCTAAAGAGATACCACTTCCTCATGAATTTATCTTGAATCAGGATCTTTTGGCTCAACTTTATCCCAGTTTTGCCGAGGGAGCGACCCCGTTTTTCGCCTTAAATTGGTCAAAATATGCGGAATTTCTGACTTTTCGTGGAGGATTAGATCCAGTAACTGGAGGTCTGTGGCTAACTGATATTGCACACCACCATTTAGCTATTGCAATTGTCTTCTTGATAGCGGGTCACATGTATAGGACCAACTGGAGCATCGGTCACGGTCTAAAAGATATTTTAGAGGCTCATAAGGGTCCATTTACAGGCCAAGGCCATAAAGGTCTATATGAGATCTTAACAACGTCATGGCACGCTCAATTATCTCTTAACTTAGCTATGTTAGGCTCTTTAACTATTGTTGTAGCGCATCATATGTATTCCATGCCCCCTTATCCATATTTAGCTACTGACTATAGTACACAACTATCATTGTTCACACATCACATGTGGATTGGGGGATTTCTCATAGTTGGTGCTGCTGCGCATGCAGCTATTTTTATGGTAAGAGACTATGATCCAACCACTCGATACAACGATCTATTAGATCGTGTCCTTAGACATCGTGATGCAATCATATCACATCTTAACTGGGCATGTATATTTCTAGGTTTTCACAGTTTTGGGTTGTATATTCATAATGATACCATGAGTGCTTTAGGACGCCCTCAAGATATGTTTTCAGACACTGCCATACAATTACAACCCGTTTTTGCTCAATGGATACAAAACATCCATGCTTTAGCACCCGATGCAACTGCCCCCGGTGCAACAACAGGTATCAGTTTGGCTTGGGGGAATGGTGATTTAGTAGCAGTGGGGGGCAAGGTAGCTTTGTTACCCATTCCATTGGGAACCGCGGATTTTTTGGTCCATCACATTCATGCATTTACAATTCATGTGACCGTATTGATACTCTTGAAGGGCGTTCTATTTGCTCGCAGTTCCCGTTTGATACCCGATAAAGCAAATCTTGGTTTTCGTTTCCCGTGTGATGGACCTGGAAGAGGGGGGACGTGCCAAGTCTCCGCTTGGGATCATGTCTTCTTAGGTCTATTCTGGATGTACAATGCAATTTCAGTAGTAATCTTTCATTTTAGTTGGAAAATGCAGTCAGATGTTTGGGGTAGTATAAGCGATCAGGGGAGAGTCACTCATATCACGGGAGGAAACTTTGCACAGAGTTCAATTACTATTAATGGGTGGCTTCGTGATTTCTTATGGGCACAGGCATCCCAGGTAATTCAGTCTTATGGTTCTTCATTATCTGCATATGGTCTTTTGTTCTTGGGTGCTCATTTCGTATGGGCTTTTAGTTTAATGTTTCTATTCAGTGGTCGTGGTTATTGGCAAGAACTTATTGAATCCATCGTTTGGGCTCATAATAAATTAAAAGTTGCTCCTGCTATTCAGCCTAGAGCCTTGAGCATTGTACAGGGACGTGCTGTAGGAGTAACTCATTACCTTCTGGGGGGAATAGCCACAACATGGGCATTCTTCTTAGCAAGAATTATTGCAGTAGGATAATGATAATGGCTAGGAGGATTTAAAAGACATTATGGCATTAAGATTTCCAAGATTTAGCCAAGGATTAACTCAGGACCCCACCACTCGTCGTATTTGGTTTGGT